GTGTAAGTTTGCTGCATAGTTGGGGGGTGGTTTGTTATTGTGGTTTGTATTTTTGTTTGGTTTTTAAATGGGAGGCAGTTTGGGGTTTATTGGTGTTTGAGGGTTCGATGATAATTGGATGTTAGTTTTGATAGCTGGAAATGTAGAGGAAGGTTAATTTAAAATATGTTGATGGCAAATAGTTTGGACAATGTAGGGGTATGTGGTTTTGTTGTTTGATGAAAAAAAATAAAAATCAAGATAAAAAAAAAAACGATGCGTAAAATGATGCGCAAAATGGGGTTTTAATGATTTTTCCTAGTAAGTGATAAAATAATTAGTATGTCCGGCAACCATTACACTATTTGTTGTCTAAAGGTAGGTAGCGCGCCCTCCATGAATGGGGTCAAAGTGCATCAGTGCCAAGTTTGCGACGACCTTATCCGTTAAACCATGACATTCTGGGTGTTAGGGGATTCATATGCTCGACGGTCATGTGATGGACATGTCAAGAGGAAGATAACACCTGCTCTGCACTTGAGGGGCTTATTGAAGAGACGCTAAAAAAAACCAAGTGTAGGAGGTCGGTATGCCGCGGTAAAGAGGTTAGGGAGGAGTATTCAACCGACCACTTGTACCTGTGGGGAGCAATTGAGACGGAATAAAGCGAGTTGTGTTCCTGAAATTACAACCACTAGCACAAAAGAGCAAGTATAGGCAATTTATGCGCCTGAGGGCAATAACTAAGGGTATAACTGACGTTGAGTAGCTCGGTTCTCGTGAGAAGCGCGATCAATAGATAACCATGTTCTCTGGCTTGGGTGTGCTTGAAGGCTGTTGCCTCGAGAAGTTACCTAGGAGGTGGGCGAATTCTGTAGACTAGGGGAATTCAAAGGTGTGCTGGGACATTCCTCGTATATTGGATGGGTGTTGTGCACAGTAGGTGAAACTCTGTATGTATGGGTAACGCTTGCGGTTTGACCTTAGGTAGGAGCATTTGGGCTATATGGTACCTGAAACAAGAATGTGCCTGGTGGATATACTGTCCTAATACCATCTGTTTTGGAGATAATGTTTGGGTTTTTGATGGAAGAGCATTACATATACTGTGGATTATCCTACATTTCATGGTATGTTTGATGGGGTAAAGAATGTGATGCATTATTATACATACCCTTAAAGCAAGAGAAAAACTGCTGGGGGGGGTAAGGGGGGGGGTGGAGAGAGGGCAGATTTAGGTGTTCCTGTAGTTAAATTTTATAACGGCGGCTTTTCAGGCCGTAGGTCTCGGAAAGAAGCCGAGTAGGAATTTATGATGTTATTTGTTTTGTTTTTGGGGTTGTGTTTTGTTTTGGGGGGGTTAGCTGTTGCGTCTAACCCGTCTCCTTATTATGGGGTGTTGGGGTTAGTTGTGGCGGCGGTTGCGGGGTGTGGTTGGTTGGTGAGTTTGGGGGTCCCTTTTGTTTCTTTGGTGCTTGTTATGGTTTATTTAGGGGGGATGTTGGTGGTGTTTGTCTATTCGGTGTCGTTGGCGGCGGATCCTTATCCTGAGGCTTGGGGAAGTTGGGGTGTTGTTGGTTATGGTTTTGGGATGGGGTTGGTTGTGGTGGTGGGGCTTGTTATGAGTGGTGTGTTGGAGTTGTTGGTGGATGAGGGTACGGTGAATAGTGGAGGTTTGGTGTCGGTTCGGTCGGATTTTAGTGGGGTGGCTGTGTTGTATTCGGAGGGGGCAGGGTTGCTTTTGATTGGGGGGTGGGGACTGTTGTTGACTTTGTTTGTGGTGTTGGAGCTTGTGCGGGGTCTATCTCGGGGGGCTATTCGGGCTGTTTAGTGGTAGGGTCAGGAAGTAGTTTAGTTGAAAATGCCAGCTTTGGGAGTTGGAGAGGAGGGTTTGAGTCCTTTCTTCCTGATGTGCTTGGTGGGGGAACTCTAAGAAGGGGTTTAGTCTTCAATCTTTGGCTTACAAGACCAATGTTTTTATAAACTATTAGAGTTGATTAGAGTTTGAGTAATTTGTTCTCTAGAATGGCCGCGATGGGGAATAGGATGAGGATGATTGTGAAGTATGAGAGTGAGGCTAGTTGGCCGATGATGATGAAGGGGTGTTCTACTGGCTGGCTGCCTACTCAGGTTAGGATGAGAATGTTAGCTACTAGGGCTCAGAATAGGATTTGTGATAGGGGACGGAAGGTTATGGATCGTAGTTTTGATGTGTGAAGTAGGGGGACGAGGAATAGGACTAGGATGGAGGCGGCTAAGGCTAGTACGCCTCCAAGTTTATTTGGGATGGATCGGAGGATAGCGTAGGCGAATAGGAAGTATCATTCGGGTTTGATGTGTGGAGGGGTGACAAGGGGGTTGGCTGGGGTGAAGTTTTCTGGGTCTCCTAGGAGATTGGGAGAGAAGAGGGCTAGTGAGACTAGTAGGGAGAGTAGTAGCACGAATCCCAGGGCGTCTTTGATGGTATAGTATGGGTGGAAGGGGATTTTGTCACAGTCTGAGGGAATGCCTAGTGGGTTGTTTGAGCCTGTTTCGTGTAGGAAGGTGAGGTGGACGAGGGTAATTCCTACGATGACGAAGGGGAGGAGGAAGTGAAGGGCGAAGAATCGGGTTAGAGTGGGGTTGTCGACGGAGAATCCACCTCAGGCTCATTCTACTAGTGTTTGTCCGATGTAAGGGATGGCTGAGAATAGGTTTGTAATTACGGTAGCTCCTCAGAATGATATTTGGCCTCATGGTAGGACGTAGCCTACGAAGGCGGTTGCTATGAGGGCGATAAGTAGGACGACTCCGATGTTTCAGGTTTCTATGTAGAGGTATGAGCCGTAGTAGAGTCCTCGGCCGATATGGAGGTAGATGCAGATGAAGAAGAAGGAGGCTCCGTTTGCATGGAGGTTGCGGATGAGTCAGCCGAATTGTACGTCTCGGCATATGTGGGCAACGGAGGAGAAGGCTAGATTGGTGTCTGCTGTGTAGTGCATGGCTAGTAGGAGGCCTGTGATGATTTGAGTGATTAGGCACAGTCCTAGCAGGGATCCGAAGTTTCATCATGTTGAGATGTTTGATGGTGCTGGGAGGTCGATTAGGGCGTCGTTGATGACTTTGAGGATTCGGTGGTTTTTACGAAGATTGAGGGCCATTGGTTGTTTCTGTATGTGGATATGAGGATGATGATGATGGATAAGGCGAATGATCCTAAGTAGGTTTTGATTAGGCCTGAGTGGAAGGAGGTGGCGGTTTTAGTTGCTATTAGTTGGAGGTTGGCCAGTCCTTCTGGGCCTAGTATTTTGTATCAGGAGAGGTCGATTAGGTGGGATGCGATGTTTTGTCCTCCTTTGAGGAAGTTAGTTATGCTTAGGCGGTGAATTAGGGGGTTAAAGTATCCTAGGGATGTCGAGAAGTTTGAGAAGGCGTTTTGTTTTGTGAGGATGAGGGTTTGGGTCATTTTTGAAATTTCTAGGGCAAGGGCGATGCCTAGGGCAGTTACGATTAGGGCTGTTATTTTAATGGAGAGTGGTATGGTTATTGGGGGAGTTTTTGTAGGGACGATAAAGGAAGAGATGAGGAATCCTGCTAGGATGCTTCCTAGTGCAAGGCGGGTAAGGGGGGAAGTTACTGCTGGGTTGTTTTCGTTTACTGGGGCTAAGGGAGGAATTCGAACGAAGCCGGTTTGTACTAGTACGGTTATGCGTATTGTATACACTGCGGTGAATGATGTGGCTAGCAGAGTTAGGAGTAGGGCTCAGGTGTTTAGGTAGGATGTATTTAGGCTTTCGATGATCTGGTCTTTTGAGTAAAATCCTGCTAGGAATGGGGTTCCTATTAGGGCTAGGTTGCCGATGGTAAGACATGCGGTGGTTGTGGGGAGTATTTTTTGGAGTCCACCTATTTTTCGGATGTCTTGTTCTCCGTTTAGGCTGTGGATGATGGATCCTGAGCACAGGAACAGTATGGCTTTGAAGAAAGCGTGGGTTGAGATGTGGAAGAAGGCTAGTTCTGGTAGGTTCAGTCCGATTGTGACTATTATTAGTCCGAGTTGGCTTGAAGTGGAGAAGGCGATGATTTTTTTGATGTCGTTTTGGGTGAGGGCGCATGTGGCTGCAAATAGTGTGGACAGGGCTCCTAGGCAGAGGCATAGGGTTAGGGCGGTTTGGTTGTTGCTGAATAGGGAGTGGGTTCGGATGAGTAGGAAGATTCCGGCTACTACTATTGTGCTGGAGTGAAGTAGGGCGGATACGGGGGTTGGTCCTTCTATTGCAGCTGGTAGTCATGGGTGGAGGCTAAATTGGGCTGATTTTCCGGTTGCGGCTAGGATGAGGCCTAGTAGGGGCAGTGTAGGGGTTTGGGATGGGGAGGTAAGTTGTTGAATCTCTCAGGTGTTTGTGGTGGAGGCTAGTCATGCCATGCAGAGGATGAGTCCGATGTCTCCAACTCGGTTGTAGAGTACGGCTTGGAGGGCGGCGGTGTTAGCTTCTGCTCGGCCATGTCATCAGCTGATTAGGAGGAAGGATATGATTCCTACTCCTTCTCAGCCAATAAATAGGACGAATAGGTTATTAGCGATGATCAGAATGAGCATAGCGATTAGGAAGAAGAGTAGATAGGTGAAGAATTTTGTAATGTACGGGTCTGAGGCCATGTATCATGTTGCAAATTGTAGGATGGATCATGACACGAATAATGCGATAGGAAAGAAGGTGAGGGAGTAGAAGTCTATTTTTAGGCTGATAGGGATTTTGAAAGTTATGATGAATTTTCATTCTCATAGGGAGGTGAGGCTTTCTGTTCCTGAGTGGATGTAGATTGTTATGGGGATCAGGCTGATCAGGAAGGAAGTTTTGACTGTGTTTGTAATTGTGTCGGGGGTATTTTTGAGGTTGTTAGATAGAAGGGGGAAGAGGATGGGAGTAGAGAGTGTTGCTAGGGTTAGAAGTATGAGTGTGTTCAGGACTAATGATAGGTCCATTACTTTCACTTGGATTTGCACCAAGATGAGTGGCTCCTAAGACCATTGGATTACTATTATCCTTTGAAAGTAAGGAGACTGAGGTTTTATGCTCAGAGGCAAGAATTAGCAGTTCTCGTTGGTTCTACCTCTCCTCGGCAGGTAAGAAGGGTTTAACTTCTGTTTTTAGAGTCACGGTCTAATGTTTTGGTTTAAACTATACTTGCATATAGGGATGCCTGAGATTAGTTCGGGTTTTAGGATCAGGAGTATCATGGGGATTATGTGTAGGGCCATGAGGAGGTGTTCTCGTGTGGAAGAGTTTTGGATAGATGTAATGTGGGATGGGAGAGTGCCGCGTTGTGTTATTGTTAGTATGTACAGGGTATAGGAGGCGGTTAGGAGGATTGCGGCTCCTGTTAGGATGAGTGTGAAGGCGGATCAGTTGAAAAGCGCGATTACAATGGTTAATTCTGCTATGAGGTTTGTTGTTGGAGGGAGGGCTATGTTTGTTAAGTTGGCTAGCAGTCATCAGGTGGCTATAAGCGGTAGTAGGGGTTGGAGTCCTCGTGTGAGTAGGAGGATTCGGCTGTGTGTTCGTTCGTAGTTGGTGTTGGCTAGGCAAAATAGTATTGAGGATGTTAATCCGTGTGAGATTATTAGGATTATTGCTCCTGAGAATGCTCATTGGGTTTGGATTATGGTTGCGGCTACGACTAATCCTATGTGGCTGACGGATGAGTAGGCGATTAGTGATTTTAGGTCGATTTGGCGCAGGCAGATGGCGCTGGTCATTAATGCCCCTCATAAGGCTAGGGTGATGAAGGGGTAGTGCAGGTTGTTTGATGATGGGTTTACTAGAATTGTGATTCGTATGATGCCGTAGCCTCCTAGTTTTAGTAGGAGGGCAGCAAGTAGTATGGAGCCGGCAATGGGTGCTTCTACATGGGCTTTGGGGAGTCAGAGGTGTAGGCCGTATAAGGGGGCTTTGACTATGAATGCAAGTAGGAGGGCTAGGCTCGCCACTAGGCCTGATCAGGAGGAGTTTAGAGTGGGGTGTGAGAGTTTAAGTATCGGGAGGTATAGGGTGCCGATTTGGTTGTGTAGGTGGAGGATGGCGATTAATAGTGGTAGGGAACTAGCGAGTGTGTAGAACAGGAGGTAGATGCCAGCGTTTAGGCGTTCTGGTTGGTTGCCTCATCGTGTGATGAGGATAAGGGTGGGGATGAGGGTGGCTTCGAATGCAATGTAGAAGAGTATGAGTTCTGAGGCCGAGAAGGCAACTAGAATGAACAGTTGAGCTAGGACTACTGTTGAGGCGAAGATTCGTTTGCGGTTGATTGGCTCTGGTTCTAGATGGTTTTGGCTTGCTATGATTATGAGGGGGAGGAGTCAGCATGAAAGGACGAGTAGGGGGGAAGAGATTTGGTCGATGGAAGTTCAGGGGGTTAGGCCTTTGTTTGGGTAGTAGGTTGGTGTTAGTCATTGGAGGCTGATAGCGGCAATTAATAGGCTGTACAGTGTGATGTTAGTTCATAAGTGTTTGCGTGGGGAGAGGAGGGCTAGGGGGAGGAGTATTGCAGTTGGGGCGATGATTTTTAGCATTGTAGTAGGTTGAAGTTGTGTAGATGATCGGACCCGTGGGTTCGGGTTGATGCTACTAAAAGGGCCAGGCCTGTGCCTGCTTCGCAGGCGGAGAATGTTAGTATGAAGATGGGCAGGATGGTGGTGGCAGGTGATTGGATTTGGATGGGTCATATGGCGAGGGCAACATATATAGATAGTATTATGCTTTCCAGACATAGTAGGGCTGAGATTAGGTGGGTGCGATGGAAGGCTAGGCCTAGGCTGCTTAGGGTGAAGGCGGAGTAGAAGCTTAGGTGGAGGTAGGACATAGAGAAAGTTATAGGGTGGGAGCTATAATCTGTTGAGTCGAAATCAACTGTCTTAGTTAGACTAACTTTCTGTTATTCTGCTCATTCTAGTCCGCCTTGAATTCATTCGTATACTAGGCCTAGGGTGAGGAGGGAGATGAGGGCGGAGGCTCAAGCTAGAGTAGTGGTGGGGGATTGTAGTTGGGTGGCTCATGGAAGTGGTAGGAGTAGGGCAATTTCTAGGTCGAACAGAAGGAAGAGGATAGCTACTAGGAAGAAGCGGATTGAAAAGGGAAGTCGAGCGGATCCTAGTGGGTCGAATCCGCATTCGTATGGGGATAGTTTTTCTGAGTCTGGGTTTATTTGGGCGAGTCAAAAGTTTAATGAGGTTAGAAGGATACTTAGGGCGAGTGATAGGGTTAGTATAAATAGGATTATGTTTATTACTCTTCTCTGGATTTAAACCAGATTTTAAGGATTGGAAGTCGATTGTAATTAATATACTAGAAGAGTAAGATCCTCATCAGTAGATTGAGATGTAGAGGAATAGTCATACGACGTCTACGAAGTGTCAGTATCAGGCAGCCGCTTCAAATCCGAAATGGTGGTTTGATGTGAAGTGGTATTTAATTAGGCGTAGGAGGCATACTAGTAGGAATGTAGAGCCAATGATTACGTGTAGGCCGTGGAATCCGGTGGCGACGAAGAATGTTGAGCCGTAGACTCCGTCGGCGATGGAGAATGGTGCTTCGTAGTATTCTATGGCTTGTAGGGCGGTGAAGTAGAATCCTAGTAGGACTGTCAGGGAAAGGGCTTGGATTGCTTGTTTTCGGTTAGCTTCTGTGATGCTGTGATGGGCTCATGTGACGGTAACTCCTGAGGCTAGGAGGATGGCGGTGTTTAGGAGTGGGACTTCTATGGGGTTGAGGGGTTTGATTCCCACGGGTGGTCATTGTCCCCCTAGTTCGGGTGTGGGGGCTAGGCTTGAGTGGAAGAAAGCTCAGAAGAAGCCTAGGAAGAAGAAGGCTTCTGATGTGATGAATAGGGCTATTCCGTAGCGTAATCCTTTTTGTACGGTGGGGGTGTGGTGGCCTTGGAATGTGCTTTCTCGTACAATGTCTCGTCATCATTGGAATATGACGAGGGCGGTTGAGATTAGGCCTAGAATCAGGAGTCGGGGAGAGTTGAAGTGGAATCATATTGTTAGTCCTGAGGTGGTGAGCAGAGCGGATGCTGCCCCCAGGATAGGTCATGGGCTGGGGTCAACTATATGGTAGGAGTGTGCTTGGTGTGCCATTGGGATTAGATGTTTTCTTGTAGGTAGAGGCTTAGTAGGAGGACGAAAACGTAGGCCTGGATTATTGCTACGGCTACCTCTAAAATTGTTAGTAGGAATAAAACTAGGAGAGTTAATAGTGAGACTACTGGTATTGTTGAGAATAGGGCTGTTGTGGCTGTGGAGATGAGTTGGATGAGCAAGTGTCCTGCTGTCAGGTTGGCTGTTAGGCGTACGCCCAGGGCCAATGGGCGGATGAGTAGGCTTGTTGTTTCGATTAGGATGAGGGCTGGGATTAGTGGGGTGGGGGTGCCTTCTGGTAAGAGGTGGGCCAGTGAGGCGGAGGGTTGGTTTCGTAGTCCTGTTAGTAGGGTGGCAAGTCATAAGGGGAAGGCTAGGGCCAGGTTTATGGACAGTTGTGTGGTTGGGGTGAATGTGTAGGGTAATAAGCCTAGGAGGTTAATGAGTAGGAGGAAGATTATTAGGGATGTCAGGATTAGAGCTCATTTGTGTCCTTTTTTGTCTAGGGGCATTATTAGTTGTTTTGTGATTAGATTGACGAATCACAGTTGGAGGGTTGAAAGTCGGTTGGTGATTCATCGGTTGTCCAGGGATGGCAGAAGAAGAGCTGGGAATGTCATTGAGATGAGGATTAGTGGGATTCCTAGGAACGAGGGGCTTGAAAATTGGTCGAAGAAACTTACGTTCATGGTCAGGTTCAAGGGGTGGTGGTTGGGGCGATGGGGGGTTTGCTAGAAGGGGGATTTATTGATACAAATGAGAGAAGTTTGGGCTGGATGATTAGGGAGAAGGTGAGTCATGAAGTGAGCATGATAAAAAATCATGGACCTGGGTTTAGTTGAGGCATATCATTAAGGAGGGGGGGGGTCCCTCTTTCTTTAGCTTAAAAGGCTAATGCTGGTTCATAGCTTCTTAATGATTAGGATGATATTATAGTGGACCAGCTTTCGAAGTTAGCGAGTGGAGTGGACTCTACTACGATTGGCATAAAGCTGTGGTTGGCTCCGCAGATTTCTGAGCACTGTCCGTAGTAGACGCCTGGTCGGGAGGCAAGGAAGGAGGTTTGGTTGAGGCGTCCTGGAATTGCATCGGTTTTTACGCCTAGGCTGGGAACGGCTCATGAGTGGATGACATCATCAGCGGTGACAATGACTCGGATGGTGGAGTTTATGGGAACAATAACACGGTGGTCAACTTCTAGTAGGCGGAAGTGGCCTAGGGGGAGGTCTGCTGTAGGGATTATGTAGGAGTCGTATGTTAGTTCTTTAAGGTCGGTATATTCGTAGGTTCAGTATCATTGGTGGCCGATGGCTTTTAGGGTTAGGTCGGGTTCGTTGATTTCGTCCATTATGTAGAGGATTCGTAGGGATGGTAGGGCTAGGGTAACTAGGACTATGGCTGGGAGGATTGTTCAGACGAGTTCGATTACCTGTGCGTCGACTGTATTGGATGATAGTTTTTCTGTGAGTGTGTGAGTTAATAGGTAAAGGACTAGGCTGCAGATTGCTAGTGCAACTATTAGGGCGTGGTCGTGGAATCCTATTAGTTCTTCTATGATGGGGGAGGAGGCGTCTTGGAAGTTAAGTTGTGAGTGGTTGGCCATGTTTTAGTAGAGATGTGCAAGGTTTTCATTTGCAATTTAGTCTTGACAAGGCTATGTAATTGTTTTACTAACATCTCTATGAGAAAGAAGCATAAGTGGTCTATGCGGTTGGCTTGAAACCAACATATGGGGGTTCGACTCCTTCCTTTCTTGGATTTGGACAAAAGGGGGTTCTTCAAAGGTGTGGAATGGGGGCGGGCAGCCGTGGATTCATTCAACGTTTGTGCTTGTTAGTGTTGGTTGTAATACTTTACGTTTTGATGCAAAGGCTTCTCAGATGATGAAGACTAGTATGATTACGGCTGTTAGGGAGATGAGCGACCCTACTGAAGAAATGGTATTTCATAGTGTGTAGGCGTCTGGGTAGTCTGAGTAACGTCGTGGCATGCCTGCTAGTCCTAGGAAGTGTTGGGGGAAGAATGTTAGGTTGACACCCACGAATATTACACCAAAGTGTGTTTTAGCTCATGTTGAGTGGAGTGTATACCCTGTGAATAGCGGGAATCAATGGGTAAATCCTGCTAGGATGGCAAAGACTGCTCCTATAGACAGTACGTAATGGAAGTGTGCTACTACATAGTAGGTGTCGTGTAGGGCGATGTCTAGTGAGGAGTTTGCTAGGATAATTCCTGTTAGGCCTCCGATAGTAAATAGGAAGATGAAGCCTAGGGCTCATAGTATTGGAGGGTCTCATTTGATTGTGCCCCCGTGGAGTGTGGCTAGTCAGCTGAATACTTTGATTCCGGTTGGGATGGCAATGATTATGGTGGCGGATGTGAAGTATGCGCGAGTGTCAACGTCCATTCCTACTGTGAATATGTGGTGGGCTCAAACGATGAAGCCTAAGAATCCAATGGACAGCATAGCTCATACTATTCCTATGTAACCGAATGGTTCTTTTTTGCCTGCGTAGTATGTTACTACGTGGGAGATGATTCCGAATCCTGGGAGAATTAAGATATAGACTTCTGGGTGGCCGAAGAATCAGAAGAGATGCTGATATAGGACAGGGTCTCCTCCTCCTGCAGGGTCAAAGAATGTGGTGTTGAGGTTGCGGTCTGTGAGTAGTATTGTGATTCCTGCGGCAAGAACTGGTAGGGACAGGAGTAGGAGTACAGCGGTGATTAAGACTGATCAAACGAATAGGGGAGTTTGGTATTGTGAGAGGGCAGGGGGTTTTATGTTGATTGCTGTTGTGATGAAATTAATTGCCCCTAGGATTGAGGAGATACCGGCCAGGTGTAAGGAGAAAATTGCAAGGTCAACTGAGGCTCCGGCGTGGGCCAGGTTGCCGGCTAGTGGTGGATACACTGTTCAGCCTGTTCCGACACCTGCTTCGACAGTAGAAGAAGCTAGGAGGAGGAGGAAGGATGGGGGTAGTAATCAGAAGCTTATGTTGTTTATTCGTGGGAATGCTATGTCTGGGGCTCCAATTATTAGGGGGACTAATCAGTTTCCGAACCCTCCGATTATAATTGGTATGACTATGAAGAAGATTATCACGAAAGCATGGGCCGTGACAACCACGTTGTAGACTTGGTCGTCTCCTAGGAGGGCCCCAGGCTGGCCTAGTTCTGCTCGGATGAGGAGGCTTAGAGCGGTACCCACTATTCCGGCTCATGCGCCGAAAATTAGGTATAGGGTCCCGATGTCTTTGTGGTTAGTTGAGAATAATCATCGGTTAACGAATGTCACAGGTAAGATGGCTGAGTGTGTAAGCGTTAGGCTGTAGTCCTTTTTACAGAGGTTCAATTCCTCTTCTTATCGGCTCTGTAGTGAAGTTCATAGTGAGTTGCAAGCTCATTGATGTGCATTGATTATGTACCGGGGCCTTAGGCAGAAGCCTGTTGGTTGGGGCATATAGCTGTTAACTATACTATTATGGGATCAAAGCCCATCTGCCTAGTGGGTTGGAAGGTCCTAGCTTAATTAAAGCACCTGAGTTGCATTTAGGGGATGCAGGGTAATAGCCTGCGGACGTTAGCAGAAACTAAGAGGGTTTAACTCTTGTTTAAGGCTTTGAAGGCCTTCGGTTTAGGTAATCCTAAGTTTCTTAGACAATGGTAAGAATTATAGGGGAGATAGGAAGGAGTATGACGGTCATGGTAGTTAAGATGGCAATTATGATGCTGGTTGGCTTATTAGTGCGTCATTGCTTCATGTGGTTTGTAGTGTGCGGAGGGAGTGTGATGGCTGTGCAGTATGCGAGTCGTAGGTAGAAGAACAGGCTTAGTAAGGAGAAGAGGGAGATAAGTGTGGCTACTGGGGCTATGTCTTGTTTGGTTGGTTCTTGGATGATAAGTCATTTGGACAGGAATCCTGTTAGAGGGGGAAGGCCTGCGAGGGAGAGTAGGGCTAGTAGCAGAATTGCGTTTAAGGATGGGATTTTGGTTCATGCAGTTATTAGTGTGGAGAGTTTTAAGACTTTGATTGTGTTTAGGGTGAGGAAAATGGTGGCAGTTATCATGGCGTATAGGTAGAAGTTGAGGAGGGTGAGTTTGGGGTTGTAGATGATGATGATTGCTATTCAGCCTAAGTGGGAGATGGAAGAAAAGGCCAGGATTTTTAGGATTTGTGTTTGGTTGAGGCCTATTCACCCCCCGAGTGCTGTTGAAAGGATGGCTAAGGTAGTTAGGAGAGTGGGGTTAAGTGAGGAAGAGATTATATAGAGTAGCATGATTGGGGGGAGTTTTATGAAGGTGGATAGGAGGAGGCCGGTGGTGAGAGGGGAGCCTTGGAGTACTTCTGGGAATCAGAAGTGGAATGGTACTAGTCCTAGTTTTATTGCGATTGCAGAGGTGAGAATTAGGCAGGATGTGGGGTTGGTTAGCTGAGTGATGTCTCACTGTCCTGTGCTTCATGCGTTGGTTATGCTGGAGAATAAGACTAGGGCGGAGGCAGCTGCCTGGGTAAGGAAGTATTTAGTGGCAGCTTCAATGGCCCGTGGGTGGTGGGATTTTGAGATTAGTGGGAGGATAGCGAGTGTGTTGATTTCAAGGCCAGCTCAGGCTATGATTCAGTGGTTGCTTGAGATGGTGATGGTTGTTCCTAGGAGGAGGCTAATGGTAAAAATTAGGCTTGCTTGGGGGTTCATTAGCAGGGGAAGGAGTTGAACCATCATTTTCGGGGTATGGGCCCGATAGCTTGTTTAGCTTACCCTACTAGAAAGTAATATAAAGGGAGTATGGAGGGTTTTGATTCCTCTAGTGTAGGTTCGATTCCTGCTTTTCTAAGTGTTAGGAAATGAGAGGGCTGGTATACCTCCATGTTCACTTTATCATAGTGACCCTTAGGGTTCAGGCACATTTCCAGCAGGCTCTTAGGTAAGGAGGTAAGCCCGCGTAACAGATTGGTATGCTGATGTGTCAGAGGCACAGGGCTAGTGTGAGTGGCAGGAAGTTTTTTCATAGCAGATGTATTAGTTGGTCGTATCGGAATCGCGGGTAGGAGGCGCGGATTCATAGGAATCCTGCTGATAGGAGTAGTACTTTTGTGGCTAAGATAACGGGGTATAGCTCTTGAGGGGGGTTGAGGAAGCTTGGGTTGAAGAACAGGATTGTGGTGAGTGTGTTTATGAGTATGATGTTGGCGTACTCAGCTAGGAAGAAAAGTGCGAATGGACCTGCTGCGTATTCTACGTTAAATCCGGATACCAGTTCGGACTCTCCCTCTGTCAGGTCGAAGGGGGCACGGTTAGTTTCGGCGAGGGTGGAAACGTATCATATTATAGCGAGGGGTCAGCAGGAGAAGATAAGATAGAGGGGTTCTTGTGTGACTGCCAGAGTGCTGAGAGTGTAGTTGCCGCTGAGTAGGACTACGGAGAGGAGGATGATGGCCAGGGTGACTTCATAGGAGATTGTCTGGGCTACTGCTCGTAGTGCCCCAATTAGAGCGTACTTAGAGTTGGAGGCTCAGCCTGACCATAAGATAGAGTATACTGCTAGGCTTGATATAGCTAAGAGGAAAAGCATGCCTAGGTTGAGGTCTGCTAGGGAGAATGGCAGGGGCAGTGGAGTTCAGATTGAGATTGCCAAGAGCAGAGCTAGCATTGGGGTGGCAATGAATAGGATGGGAGAGGATGTTGATGGTCGAATTGGCTCTTTGATGAATAGTTTTACACCGTCTGCTAGGGGTTGGAGGAGACCGAAGGGGCCGACAATGTTTGGGCCTTTTCGGCCTTGTATGTAGCTTAGGATTTTGCGTTCTACTAGGGTCAGAAAGGCTACTGCGATTAGGATTGGGAGGGCGTAGGAGAGGGCTATGATGAAGTTGATTAGGAGGGGGTAGTTGGTCATTTGGGGTGGTTTTGGTAAGCTAGGGAGAGGATTTGAACCTCTGAGTTAAAGGACTTAAGCCTTTTGCATTTTCCGAGCTCTGCCACGCTAGCTGGTCCTTTTCTTGGACGTGATGTGGTATGATAGCCTTTTGTAATTAAGTTGGTTTCATTACTTAAGGCGAAGGCTTGCTTGTGGTATTGGCCTCACTTTTCCTATCCTTTCGTACTGGGAAGAGTTCGTCATAGATAGAAACCGACCTGGATTGCTCCGGTCTGAACTCAGATCACGTAGGACTGTTAATCGTTGAACAAACGAACCCTTAGTAGCGGCTGCACCACTAGGATGTCCTGATCCAACATCGAGGTCGTAAACCTCCTCGTCGATACGGACTCTCGGAGGAGATTGCGCTGTTATCCCTGGGGTAGCTTGGTCCATTGATCAATTATATTGGGTCTGGGTACTATTAGTACGTCGAGGGGTTGCTCTTAGTTTAGAGGTGTGGTCTAATTTTTGGAGGTTTTGTTTTGCTCCAAGGTCGCCCCAACCGAAAAACGCAGACCAGAGGCTTATGTGGCAGTGAACCCGGTAGGTGAGTATGTGATCTAAGGTGGTTGCTGGTTTTGAAGTTCCACAGGGTCTTCTCGTCTTATGGGTTTATCCCTGCTTTTGTACAGGGAGATCAATTTCACCGATTGCCTGTAAGAGACAGTTAAGACCTCGTTTAGCCATTCATACTAGTCTCGATTTATGGGACAATTGATTGCGCTACCTTTGCACGGTTAGGATACCGCGGCCGTTGAACATGAGAGTCACCGGGCAGGCATCACCTTCAATACTTGTTTTGGGTTTGCTGAAGGCTATGTTTTTGGTAAACAGTCGGGCCTTGACGGGTTTGCCTAGTTCCTTTTACAGGTTTTAATCTTTCTTAGTGGACGCTCCTCTGTCGGGTTAACAAGATGCTTAATACTGTGCTTGTTTAATTTGTCGTATATTGGTTGTTTGTTAATAATGTATGGATGTAAGCTTGCGTCGTAGAGGGAGGACCCTGGTTACTCATTCTAGCATTAATTCTCCTATTTGAATATAGGTTGGCCTGTTAGTGAGGAGGGAGTCATAGGGTTTTTATATTTTTTGGGGTGTAGAGCTTTAACGCACTCTTTGTTGATGGCTGCTTGAGGGCCCACAGTTCAGTTGTAGGGGTTTAGTATTTATCCGCTCGGGGAGATTGTATTCTTTTTTAAAGGAGCTGTACCTCCTTTAAATAGCCCTTAATTCGCTTCATTAGGGTTTGTAGGATTTCCTTGGAGAAGAATTAAGAGTGAACTTAGATTCGTTTCACAGGCAACCAGCTATCACCCAGCTCGATTGGCTTTTCACCTCTACTGACGAGTCATCCCACTCTTTTGCCACAGAGACGGGTTCGCTCAATAATAGCTGCTCGTAAGTAGCTCGCTTGGGTTTCGGGGTGGCAAACTTAAATTCATTTTGCTTGGTTTTTCTTGCTAGACCATGATGCAAAAGGTACAAGGGTTGATCTTTGCTGTTTATAGCTTAGTTTTCATTGTTATTTCATCTTTCCCTTACGGTACGTGGTCTCTATCGCGCCAATGGTGTCTTTTCTATCGCCTATACTGGGACTAGTGAATGCTTTAGTTGGGTGTGGGGAGTGGCTTTGTTATTCTGGGTCGTGTCGATTGGGCTAGAGTTTGGCATCAAGACGATCTGGTGTTAGCAGACATTTTTCAGGTGTAAGCTGAATGCTTTTGTTTAAGCTACGTCTTGGTAGTCTAAGTGCACCTTCCGGTACACTTACCTTGTTACGACTTACCTCATCTTTGGCTTGGTAGCTTATTAGTTTATGGGGGGGGGGGGGGCCTGCGAGGAGGGTGACGGGCGGTATGTACGTGTCCCAGGGCCGGCTTAAAGAGGGCTCGATTGTCCCGCTTTACTGCTAAATCCGCCTTCCAGGGGTTGTTTCAGACCCCTTTGCCGTTGTGTTCTAACTTAGAAAATGTAGCCCATTACTACCATTCCATAGGCTATACCTTGACCTGTCTTGTTAGCGTGGTGGGGCTGTTGCGCTCACTGTTGGGCTTTCAGTGGAGGTGGGCTGGCGACGGCGGTATGTAGGCTGTTTTGGCAAGGAATGGTCAGGTATATCGTGGATCATCGATTACAGAACAGGCTCCTCTAGGTGGGTTTGGGGCACCGCCAAGTCCTTAGAGTTTCAAGCGTTGGTGCTCGTAGTTCTCGGGCGGATGCTTTAGTAGGTGTAAGCATCAAGATTTAGGGCCAGGCATAGTGGGGTATCTAATCCCAGTTTGGGCCCTGGCTTTCGTGGAGTTCAATTAATCGTTGTTCTAAGATCTTCTTTGATGTGGTGGCCTTATTGGCATCTTGGGCTTGCGACAGCTCAGTTGCTTTTTAATCTTAGCTACTTGGATAACATGTGACCACTCTTTACGCCGTTATAATGTTAATTTGGGTCTCCTGTATGACCGCGGTGGCTGGCACAGGATTTACCAACCCTAGATTTGCTATGGCTAAGTCAAGTTTACACTCATTGCTTAATATTAACTACTGCTGAGGACCCGTGGGGGTGTGGCAATTGCAAGGCGTCTTGGGCTACGGTTATGGTGAGCCTGATGCCCGCTCCTATCTACCTGATTGGGGTGTCCAGGGCATCTACACTGGAGCGCGGATACTTGCATGTATATACCTAGCAAAAACTAACAGTAAGGTTAGGACTAAGTCTTTTGTCCTTGGGTGTTTGTGGCAGCCATCTTGACATCTTCAGTGTCATGCTTTTTATAAGCTACAGGGAC